CCGAATCAGTATAGCTATCCTTCTTCTGACACAGCAACGCACTTTGAATTAGTATTGGAAGGAGGTGCTAAATAATTTATTTCTTCCTTTACTTGTTCTTTGTTGATTTGTTGATGTAAAAGAATGTCCTATTCAATCTTAAAATAATATATTTCTCGCCATTATGAGTTTAGGGCTAGAAACGAGGATCAGGTAAAATGTGAATCTGATAAGGTAGTTTCTAATAATTCATGAAATTTATTAGAATATTCCCACAATTGTAAGTAGATGTGAGATCTAAAAATCTTTGTTATTCATATTCATAGTATTAGATATTAGAAGCGCTTTTTGTTGAAATCTTTTTTTTTTTTTTTTAGGAATTTGTTAACCGTCTAGTAACAATTAAGAATAGAAATTAGAAGTTCTAATTTTATTTGAGAAACGAAAAAGAACAAAGAATGGAATAATTGGAATCACTAATGCATACATTGTTGTATTAGATATTAGATTAGATCGAAACTGAAGGTTCTTTATTGACTAACTACAAAGATGCGGATTTTCTAATATGGAAAGATACAAAATAGAACTTCTAAAGCAAAAGAGAATAGAAATGACTAGTCTTATAATATAGTTGAACCAAAACACCTATTTTTTTGGAGTGATCATCTGATCACTTTTTGTTCTCATTCATTCAAAATAAAATATTATTTATATTATATGAGTGAACCTATTACGGAATCTAATTAGTTAAAATGAAATTAAAATTATTCTAAGATTACTGTTCGCTATAAAATAGAAAATAGATTCGATACAATAAAAAAAAATGAGAAAAATAGGAATAATTTTCTAATTTGATTCCATAATGATTCGAAAAGAGTTTCATTTTCATTTTAAAAACGAAATTACACGACCCAGTTCTTATTATTCGTTTATAAGTTGAGTTGAAAAATGATCCAAGAATGCATTCGCTGATTGCAAACGTGGTATCGGTAGATGTTACAGATGATGAATCAATTTATTTTTATACAGTTGTGACTTTTTCCTTCTTAGTGCTGTCTATAATGATAGATGAATCAAAAACTTTCAATTGGTATTTTTGTTTCTCTCCTATTTTGCAAAAAAGTAAACTCAGGTAAGTACTTTTTTATAAACATATGTATAAAAAGAACATATTTCATTTAGCTCCTTAATGCCTACCATAACTAGTTATTTCGGTTTTCTACTAACGGCTTTAACTATAACCTCAGCTCTATTTATTGGTCTGAGCAAGATACGACTTATTTGAAATTAAGTGCACAATTCATAAAAGTCAATCTTTCCGCAAACTTCTGCGTATTTCTAGTTACTTACCGTGTCAATTGCCAATTATTGGTCATTGAGATTCGTGGTAATTCGGATTAATATTTAGGTATAGATATTACCTCTTTTTTTCTCCTTTCAAACAAATTGAAATGATTGAAGTTTTTCTATTTGGAATCGTGTTAGGCCTAATTCCTATTACTTTGGCTGGATTATTTGTAACTGCATATTTACAATACAGGCGTGGCGATCAGTTGGACCTTTGATTAATTAACATCTCTTTTTTTTTTATTGACCTCCTCCTTTCTTTAATATCCAGGAGGTCAAATTAAGATTCCTGTTCCAGTTAGTGTTTCAGTCGAATTCGATCGAAGAAGATCTGAATCACGCTCTGTAGGATTTGAACCTACGACATCGGGTTTTGGAGACCCACGTTCTACCGAACTGAACTAAGAGCGCTTTTTTTTCTCATAAAATATAAGACTGTAAAGAAAAGCATTGGCCCCAATACATCTTGTATGCATACACTATATGGTATCATAAGAATGATAGATTCTATATGATATGTCCAATGTGAATTGATCTCAAAAATCCCTCATTACTGCTCAAAAGAGCAGTAATAGGTAGGGATGACAGGATTTGAACCCGTGACATTTTGTACCCAAAACAAACGCGCTACCAAGCTGCGCTACATCCCTTCCATTGGTCTACAGTGTCATTGTAGAGAATTCCTGTCTTGTTTTCCACATTGTTATCGCCTCTATTAAAACCTAGAATTTTTATGTCCATTTCGTCTTTTTGGTCTCATTTAACATATAATAATAGTAAAAAACTTCTATCTATATGAAATATGGAACGGAACCCCTAGGAAAAATAAATGAGTTGGCAATATTGGGGAAGAAAAGGACGTTTTTTCTGTATAAAAAAAAAGTAAATCTTTTTATTGGATGATTGTACATTTCAATATGTATTATCTTCTGTATTACAAATTACAAATAAAATGAAGGAGTTTTTTCAATGAGAGATCTACAAACATACCTTTCTGTGGCACCGGTACTAAGTACTCTATGGTTCGTTTCTTTGGCAGGTTTATTGATAGAGATTAATCGTTTTTTCCCGGATGCGTTGACGTTCCCCTTTTTTTCATTCTAGTTATTGAAGTGGGAAGGAATAAAGAAGATTAGAGATAAAATGAAATAGCAGCCCCCCCTCTTTTCTCTTTTTTCCCTTTTTAGAATTAGAATAAGGGAGGAAAGAGAAAGAATAAAAGTGCAGTCAACGGCTGGGAGATTGGGGTTCAGGTTGGAATTAAATTAATATGAAATTTCTCTGTATTAAATTTCTATGAAAGTCGAATAGAAACTCTGGTTCTAGGGAAAGAGTATTATACAAGATACTTCTATGAAATACTGTACTGTGATTTGAAATATAGTTTAGAAATCTTTCTATCTTATTTCCTATATTGGTTGTAGTGAAATCTTGCATAAGAAGATAGCAAGTTACAAATTCTATTTTTTTACTTCCTTTCTTCTTTTTCGTTTCGGATTGAAAGAGGAAGAGTTGAGTAAATGAAAAATCCAAAGGAGGTTCATGGCCAAGGGTAAAGATGTGCGAATACCGGTTCTTTTGGAATGTACCGCTTGTGTTCGAAACGGTGTTAATAAGGAATCAACGGGCATTTCCAGATATATTACTCAAAAGAACCGGCACAATACGCCTAATCGATTGGAGTTGCTAAAATTCTGTCCATATTGTAACAAACATACGATTCACGGGGAGATAAAGAAATAGATCGAAGCGAGTACCTGCGCTCTTATCTTACAAGGAAAGGGAAAAAATGACATTATATATATAACATATTTAACATAGTTAAAGTTAAAGATAATTATAAACAAACTAAATCCTATTTATTTATTCTAATTAGAGATACGGCTGAAATAGGATTTTAGGGATAAGAAATAAACTAACCAAACCATGGATAAATCCAAGCGAACTTTTCTTAAATCCAAGCGATCTTTTCGTAGGCGTTTGCCCCCGATACAATCGGGGGATCGAATTGATTATAAAAACATGAGTTTAATTAGTCGATTTATTAGTGAACAGGGAAAAATATTATCTAGACGAGTGAATAGATTGACCTTGAAACAACAACGATTAATTACTATTGCTATAAAACAAGCTCGTATTTTATCTTTGTTACCTTTTCTTAATAATGAGAAACAATTTGAAAGAACCGAGTCGACCACTAGAACTCCTAGTCTTAGAGCCAGAAAAAGATAGGTTTACTCTTTCTTCACTTGAATTCAAATCCCCATCCGAACTCAAAAGCGGATTGGTCTTTTGTTGGAAAAATCCAAGAATCCGAATTGAATTCTCGTGTCGTAAGAAAAAAAATAAGAATCTGGGAAGAATAAATTTTTTTATTGAACGTGTTGATTCATATTTATTTTGACTACTTTCTCATATTTTATCATATTCTATTCATTCATTTTTATTCGACCTTCCCGGAGTTCATTCTCCGGGCAACTCCGTTTAACCGGTGGATTCCTTCCAACTTACTTCTTTTATGATCTCATTGGAAATCATATAAAGACAATTCCTATTTGAGATAGCTATTTGTGCAAGTATTTTACGATTAAGAAGCAACTGTCTTTTGTACAGATCATTTATTAACCTACTATAACTATAGCATACCCCCCTTTCACGAATTGCTGCATTTATTCGAGTGATCCACAAACGACGAAAATTAATTTTTTGCTTATCCCTATCCCGATGAGCCGAAACCAAAGCTCTTATTTTTTGTTGAGTAATAGTTCGAGTAAGTCTTGAATGAGCCCCCCGAAAGCTTGATGCAAATAAACGAATTTTTGTTCTACGTCTCCGAGCGATATATCCCCGTCTAATTCTGGTCATTGAATAAATGAAACTTTAACGAATAACTAATAGATTTCCTTTCTTTCAGTTATTCTTTTGCCCCTTTCCTAGTATATTAATAACAAAACGGATTTTTCCAATGTATAAACTAAAAATTCCAATGGCTTTGGCTACTATAACCTTCCCAACCACGATTTTTTCTAGGCATTTCACCTCGAAATATGATATACTAGGTATAAAAAAAAAATAGCATGATAAATAAATAGTGGATTCCGTCGTTTCTATGGTTACTTCTTAAACGGTGAGGTCTTCTCTATACACCGGAGCCTTTACTTCATTTAATCAATGTTATTGCTAACTTGTATAGTTCACATTCTTCGGCTCTACCCAGAAATTCTCCAGTAATAGGTCTTTCACAACGAGCTCTACCTATACAGTAACGGTATTTAATTATGAAAGTTGGCTGGGTAGCTGACCTTGTTAGTCCGTTCTTGCAAGAGGGGTCTATGTTAACTAAGATTTCCTCCGCTTAATGGATAACCATTTGCTACCAATGGAGAATTGCTTCTCATCTTAAATTGAGGTGAGTGGTTTTACACCAATAGAAACCATAAATTTCATACAAAATAAAAGGAATATGATCAATTATCCTTCTTTTTAGATAATAAAAAAGAAATGTAGTTCATTTTTCCGTTCTATCCTATTTGATCATTTTTATTTGAACATTGTTCTCTTTCCTTTGTTCTAGTTCATGATCTGAACGAGTCGCACATACACCCTAGTACATGTTCCTCGACGCTGAGGGCATCCCCGAAGCGCGGGGGATTTTGTGACATTTCTAATTGGCTGTCTTGTATTTCTAATAAGTTGTTTAATCGTTGGCATGTTGAATCATATACATAATGGGCTGGTTTAGATCGATCCTAACCGGATGATTATGAATTACTTTTATTCAATAGAATAGGAAATAAAAATCATTCATCATAGAATATTAAAATGAAACTCGGCAGGGTTAATTTTAAATTACGAATTGACGCGAAATCCAGGCTATTGTCATTCAACCGCTACAAGATCAACAATTCCATAAGCTTGGGCCTCTGTTGCTGACATAAAAACATCTCTTTCCATGTCTTCGGATACAACCCATAAGGGTTTGCCCGTTCTTTGTACATAAACCCTTGTCAGGGTTTCACGTAGTTTCAGTAGTTCTCCCACTTCCAGGATGAATTCTCCCGTTGCTACTTCAGAAAAAGAACCAGCAGGTTGATGGATCATTACCCTGATGATATAAGATAATAAAAGGTTTCTCTAGATGAGGGGAAGATAAAAGAAAGTAATAAAAGAATAACAAGAAAAAAAAAAGATAGAATCGAACAACCGTACGGGCATTATGCATTGCATACGGCTCTACAATCAAATTGACCCTTACCTAAAAAAATAGGATCGATCAGACCCTGATAGGTAAATGATCAACTTACCACCCTTCCTTTCGGAGGAATTCAAAAATACTATGATGGCTCCGTTGCTTTATATATTTATTATATTTTTTTGTCTGTGATTTGTCTGTTATTCAGCAATCCCAAAGTTGCTTTTTTGTTTGATCAAATAAACTAAGGAAAAAAGAATCTTGTTTTTTTTCGCTCTATACTCTCTAAACTATAAATATTCTTAAGAGACCTCTGGTGTGAAAAAAAGTTTGTGACGCTGAACTGGACTTCCGATAATAAAATAGGAAATACCCTTTTCTCATATTACTCTCTCGATACATAATCTAATCTAATGTTTCGAAAACAAAATTGATTATATCGAATTCAAAGTGCCATGCTATTATTACTTAATATTCATATTTCATATGGCGAAGGCATAGTCTTCTTTTTTCTGTCAAATAAAAGCCTCATTGGCGCCAAGCGTGAGGGAATGCTAAACGTTTGGTAATTTCTCCTCCGACCAGGATAAAAGATCCCATTGAAGCGGCTGAGCCCATGCATATTGTATGTACATCTGGTAGCACAAATTGCATAGTATCATAAAGAGCCACCCCCGGTATTACCCATCCGCCAGGAGAGTTTATAAACAAATACAGATCTTTAGTATCATCCTCGATACTAAGATATATCATAAGACCAATAAGTTGATTTGAGATCTCGCTATCAACCTCTTGACCTAAAAAAAGTAATCTTTCTCGATAAAGTCGGTTGATTAGGGTCAAATTGTATCCCCCAGGAACCGTACAGGCGCCTTTTGACGCATACGGTTCAAAAAAAAAAAGAGAATCAATGTGTAGATTCCAATACTTTTTCTTTTTTCATAGCAATAGCAATAATATAACTTATATATAAGCAATAACTTATAATAAAAGGATTTTCTTTTATTTTTCACGAAACATGAGTTTGTGTTCCCCTTATATTTATTATATATATTTATATTTATAACGTATAATATAAAATAAACTTATCCAATTAACTTTTCATTGATGGATTGTTTCATCGAGATTCAATCCAAATCACGATGTCATTTTCTTGTTCTTAAATGGGCCTCTTTAATCTTTTTAGGTTTATGCTCTACTCCGGGTAAAGATCCGCCCGATTTTGATTTGCACATATAGTACAAATGCTCCCATTACCACTTCTTTTTGTTATCCCTTCTTTTTTTTTTTCAATTCACGCATTCCGTAAAATAGTTGACGGCTTCATGCATATTACTCGATTGATTGATTAACATAAGAGTTTGAAATAACTTCTACTTACAAAAAAGGATTTTTTTAAGAATAGGAAATAGGAATCCTTTATGATATAGACTACTTGGTTTTTTTAAACGGAGCCTGGATACTTCAATGTAGTAGTCCAACTAAGCCAACCATAAATTCTTCTAATTTAGAATAGTAATAATAATTCGAATCCCCCCCAAAAATGGATCTAATTGCACTTCACGCTCCAAATTTTTGATGATTCAATGAATCTTTCGTGGGCGAAACAGAGGATATCTCGATTGGGGAGAAAACGGGAAAATCCCATATGACCCAATATATCTGACAAGTCGCACTATATGTCAACCCAAGATGCATCTTCCTCTCCAGGACTTCGAAAAGGTACTTTTGGAACACCAATAGGCATTAAATGAAAGAAAAAAGAACTAAGTACTATATTTTACTTTGATGTGGAAACGTAACAAAGCCTTTATTATCTTTAGAATTAAATTATTGTACTTTATCCTACTCTAACTCTAATTTTATTCATAAAATTAGAAAAATTTATAAAGAAAGTAAGAAAAAAAAGGGAAAATTATTACGAATAGTGTCCTCTAATGATGAACAAGTATGGGCACATTCGCTCATAGAAAATGGCATTA